CCTTTATTTTGTCAAAAGCTTTCTGGCAGGCTTCACTTCATCCCATTTTCCTGCATAATTTTTCTTTAGAAGCTTGTGTATAGGCTCGCAAGTGGAGGTGGAATTTCTTGGATTTACTTTTTTTTTTTCAGGGTCGACCTCTTTACCTCTTTGACTGACGATAAAACCCTTACCTTAAAGTTTTCCTGATGTGACACCAAAGGCGCATTTTTGGGGATTAAGCCTCAACTGGTACTGACGTATTCGGTCAAAGAATCTCCTTAATGCCGCACAGTGTTCATCTCTGCCCCTAGACTTCACTATCATGTCATCAACATATACTTCTACTTCCTTATGCATCATGTCATGCAACAAGGTTGTAGCTGCCCTTTGATATGTTACCCCGGCCTTTGTTTTTAAGGCCGAAAGGCATGACACGGTAGCAAAATGTTCCCAACTAGGTAAAAATTAGGGTTTCTGCATATCTTCTGGCGCCATCTTTATTTGATTGTACCTTGAGAAGCCATCCATGAAGGATAATAATTCATGCCCCGCCGTATTGTCAACCAAGATGTCAATGTGTGGTAAAGGGAAATCATCCTTGGGACTGGCTTTGTTGAGGTCGCGAAAGTCAACGCACATGCGGACTCTGCCGTCCTTTTTCGGGACAGGAACTCTGTTGGCTAACCATTCGGGGTATTCCGTCACTACAAGAAATCCTGCCTTTAGCTGCTTCTCTACTTCCTCTTTGATTTGAAACCTTTTCTTTTTATTCCTCATTCTCCTCAGTTTCTGCTTGACTGGCTTGGCATCAGGATACAAAGGGATTTTATGCTAAACTATGTCTGTGCTGAGTCCAGGCATATCATCGTAGGACCATGCAAAGACATCCTTGTATTCTTTCAAAAGGTCAATCAGGCTTGTTCGTTCTTCGAGAGTCAAAGTGGTTCCTATCCTAACCTCTTGGGGTTCGTCTGCGGTCCCTAAATTAATGGGTTGGGTTTCTTCCATGACGGGTTGAGCCTTCCTTTCCTCTGATCTCTCCACCATTTCCAAGAGTTCAGGAGGAGTTTCCTTCTAGGTTTATTCCTCATCTACCTGCATGAGGCAGTGATCATTGGAAGGGGGGCTAAGGTCTGCTATTTGTTTTCCTTTTTTTTTCAAGATTTTAAGCATCTCATCATCATCAACAAAGTCCTCCAGCTGATCTCCTAGATTTCATTTCATTGCAAACCACAAGTTCCTTGATTACAGACTCTCCGGCCTCCAGGGCCGACTCGACTTCAGAAATGATAACAGACACTGACGGGACAGACACATCATTATTTGGGACAGACTTCAGACCATCCTCCGAAGAGGTTACATTAAACAGGGACTCAACAGACTTGACTAAGACTGGTTCAGATAGAAGACTGACAGACTTCAGCTGAGGAAGAGAAGACCAATTGCGTGGTGCTTCATCGGCCGGGATGATGAGAGTGGATGGGTCTTTTGCCACTGGGTTCGCAATTATCATGGACACCATCCCTTATTCCCCTACCGCACCGTCCTGGGTAAACATAAGTTGAAGCTGGTATTCTTCCTCAATCTCTGATTCAACAGCCTTTTCTTCTTTCTTCTCTGGATACCTGGTTCTTCCCAATGGTAGATCATTTTTTTTTGCTTTCCCCTCATCAAGCTCCCAGGTTACTTTATCTGTAAAGAATATTTCAAAACCCGGCACGCGGTTCCCGCTAGCATCGATCCATGGCTCCGGAAAACCGAAAGGGGAAAAGTTATATCCTTCTTTGACAAATCGCCCATTCAGAGTCTTCATCAGATATTTAACAGCTTCCTTGCTATCCTCTTCTTCTTCTTTTTCTTCTTCTTGTCTTCCAATTTTTGGAGATCTTCTTCCGTAGGTATATACACCCCAACAAAAAAGGTGGCTCAATTGCCTGGACATGAATTGGCTCCACGATTTCTTGGTGACGCCGGCCGAGTCCTGATCCGTGGGGGTGGCGCATTGATCGGAACATTTCCCTGACAAAGACATTTTCACTAAAATCAGGCAGGGGTAAATATTTCTTGACTGGTTCTGCCAACTCAATGACCTGCACTTGCTCGAACTGGAATCCTGCCAACTCTAAGTTCTCATCGTGCTGAATTTCTAGCACTGGGATAGGGTCCAGCACTGGCTCTTCTGGATCTCCAAAGATAGAAATGACATGATTCCCCTGTATGAACTTGACTTTCTGATGCAAAGTAGAGGGGACCGCTTCTATGGCATGAATCCACGGCCTTCCAAGTAGCAGGTTGAAGGAAGCCGGGATGTCTAGTACCTGGAATTTTTCCTTAAACAGGACCGGCCCTGCAGTGAATTCTAAGGCCGGGATGCCCATTACCTCCCGCCTTGCCTTGTGTTATCATATGCTCTAATGGCCTGCCCTAAGACTGCGAAATCTTTTTGCTGATATCCTAAGCAAGTGGCAGTTCTGAATGGGCACACGTTCAGGGCCGATCCAGTGTCAACCAGAACCATTGGCCCCTGTAGTGATCACTGTAATGTGTAAGGCTTTGTTATGGTTCATTCCTTCCTTCGGCGGATCCTTATCCGTGAAAGTGATAGTATTTCCCATCCGGATGTGGGAAATTATCTGGACTAGCTGAGATGGTGAAGTGTCCAATGACACATGTGTTTGACCCTGCATTGCATTCTAAGGACAGGATCACGGTGGCTCTTAGATGCCATGAGGAGGCCCCATATGGAAATGTTCGCCTGAGTCTTCTTCAATTGCTTAATTACTTCATTATCTTCTTCCGCCACCTGGGATTCCTTTTTGGCCTCAGTCTCAGCCGTTGGGTTATCAGATCTCAGATGTGCAGGCTTGAATACTTTCCCCCACGGGTCATGTGTTGGGCTTCCTCATGTATGAAAAAATCCATATCATCATTGGTGCCGTATTGATCCAGCTCGTCAGAGTCCATCCACAAAGATGCGGGGAGGGGTTTTAGGTCTGTAGGGTCCGAGCTTATAGGGCTTTCATCAAAAGGTTGAGGAATCGAGGGGTAAAGGATTCATCACTTGCTGGGCTTTCAGGGAGTAATTGGAGGGGTTGTTCAGGGGTTGGGAGATTGTCGTAGAAATCATCCCACCGGAGCATGTGAACTCGAGGTGGGGGCTCAATCTCGTAAGTCTCCCGGATTCCAGTCATGTCTCTACCATAAGTTTCCCCCTTTTCTCCGGCTGGCGTGATAAGGAGGGACGGATCCCAACTCGACAATGTCGGCTCGATCATGTTTATATTGGCAGGAGGAGGTACAGCATGAGTGGGTAGGGGATTGGTAGTGACAATGGGACGGTTTGCCCTTGGTGGCTCAATTTTCCCCTGAATCAATAAGGTCTTGGATGTCATCTTTCAGCCTTAAACAAAACAGCGGTCAGTATTTTGGCCATTTGTCTGATGGTACTTGCAGTAGGCATTGGCTTTGTACCTAGGAGGAAGAGGATCTGGTGGCGGAGATGGGGGAAGAGGCGTGAGTACACCATGCTTCTGAAGCTTTTCCAAGGCGCGGCTGAGAGTTATGCCTAACGGAGTTAAAGTCCTGGGTGTCTTTGGCTTTCCGTTAGACAAGACATTGACTTCACTGTTCTTGCTTGGCTTGTTCCCCCCAGGGCTATCTTCTTTCCTTTTTGATCTGCCTCTTTGACCTGTGATCCATGAGTCCCATTGTAGATAGCATCTTCAATACGAGCTTCAATCAAAGAGTGATAAGTGGTCATCCCTTGGAAATAGAGATAGTCATGGTATTGCCTACTCATGTTATTGATCATTATCCGAACTTGTTCCTTTTCTGGGGGGGGATCGATCACTTGGGCAGCTTTGCCCTTCCAACGGGCCAGGAAATCAGTGAATGTTTCATTTGGTCGCTGGCGAGTCATCTCCAGCCTTCTCCTGGTTACTTCAATCTGGGAATTCTATTGTTTCACAAAAGCATTGGCGATGTCATCCCAGGATTTAAGGGTAGATTTATCAATCTGTGCGAACCATCGCACAGCGGCCCCACTAAGAGTTCTAGGAATGATTTTGGCCATCTGCTTCTGAGTGAGCCCCATAGAACCTACATTTGAGAAAAAGAGCTGCGGATGAGTCTTAGGACAGCCGGTTCCATCGTATTTGTCTATGTCAGGCATCTTGAACTTTTCTGGATTAAAAACCTCTGGAAAAAAGGTCAATCCCTTCATGTTGAGCCCATGGTCTCCAGACCCCTTCACTTTATTCAATTCAACTCTTCCTGTAACTTGATTTGAGTCCCCGGTAGTGGCGAAGTAAGCATCTGTAGCGGCATCAGTAACGAGGGAAAGAGAGGCGGAAGGCGCCCCGATAGAGAAGGTGAAACCTTCCAAACAATGAAAAAAATCCCTCATTGGATTGGCCAGGAGAACTTCGAAGCTTATCGGGCTTCCTCTTGTAAGCTAGCTCCTTTCGATCGATCGCTTCCGTTCGGAATAGATTAGTTGGGAATTGGATGCTCTGCAGTGAAGGGCCTAGCTGCTAAAGCAGTTGATCCACTCGATAGGGCGGGAAACAGATAGAGATGAAGATGCAGAGTCTGATGCGCCTCTCATCCCGGTGAAGAAGAGGTGGGTTTCTGGGCCGGGTCGGAGCTTCCTATCTCTCATTCGTTCGTCCCCCCCCCTGGAGTAAAGGAATCGGAATCATGGTTTGGTTCCGGTGGCCTCATCCCACCCAATTTGAAGGTGGGTCAATGGACATTAGATACGTGATAACACTTGTGGTTTCGGTGAATCGCCTTCACTCTCGGGGTTCAGTACCTGCCTCTTGGTGCCCAATACCCAGTGATGGGAGAAGGAGTGGGAGACGAAGAGAGAGAAGATGGTTGCTTAGCAGCGGAAGCTGGGGATCGAGAAGCGGAGGGAGAGCTTGGGCTTGAAACGGAGCTAGGATACCAGTTTTTTTCCCTTCGAGTCGCCCTGGATCCGAGTCTTTCTCTTCTCCTGGACCGAGCACCGAGACCGAGGAAAGAGAGGCTGGATACGAGTCTGATGAGATCAGAGCCAGTGAAGAGAAGAGGGAAGGCAAGAGACGGACCCAGGAAGAGAATGACAGCAGAGGGAGGACGGGGGAGGATCGGAGGACAGAGAAGAGGGACCGAGGCTCAGACCAGATCTGGAGGCAGAAGAGACTGGCGGGAGTAGAGGAAGAGCCAGACTTAGAGCTAGGATCCGATAGAGAGGGACGGAGAGGCTGGAAACCTCCAGGGCGCGCTTACTGTAGGCGATAGGGCGATACGGCTTTTCAGCGGAGCTGAGCCGTATCTTTCACGTTCGACTCGCCAACAAACATGCACTTTTCAGAGTTGCCGTTGCCCAGGTGGCGTTGGTGGTATCGTATATAAGATCACGCCTGATTTTAGGAAGGGCTTTCCCTCATCTAAGTGGTGTGTTCTCATCTTTTTTTTCTAAAAGTAAAAGATGCATAAGTGGCGATCTTCTCGTCACTCTTCGGAGCTAGGCACGTCGCTACAGGGCGCAACTAAGATAGGCCGCCTCCGGTCCGCTCGGATGACAGCATTTCAATTCATGTGATGTAAAAGAAGGCTTTCTCGTTCTCGGATTTACCCGGCTTGTTTGTTCGGAAAAATCTGCCATAGTCTCAGAGCTGAGATAATGGACCGCTTTCCTCTGTGGTATCAGAGCGATTCGAGATCAATCAGAGGTGTGCCTGAGTGTGGGAGACTCGTTAAAAGGAACTCTTAAAGATGCTTGCTCCGTCAGTGTCAGACTGACGAGTTGGCCATGGAGGATGCGGCGTGTCGGACTTATGAGGAAGATCGGCTTTGGTGCTCGATTGCTTAGAAGGTGCATTTTGAGCTTGGACATGAAAGAGGTGGTACCACGAGTAGAAGTGGGGCCATGCAGTCGTGGCAGGACTGCCATGTCTTGTGCAGAAGCACGTCCAAAAATCTTTCGATGAAGGATTTGAGCTTGTGTTCGCTTCAAGTAGGTGGAGCGACTCCCACTCGAGGTGAAGACAAAGATATGTAAAAGTACTTGAGTGCGGTGCTACCTTGGATCAGAGGATCAAGACGAGATTCGTCTATCAGATTAAAGACTTGACCATCTTGGTTGCTAAAAGCGCTTTAAAAAAGGGTTGGCTGGGAGCCAACAAGGGAAAACCAAAGCCCTGCTCTTAGTATAAAATCCTCGTATATGTTACAGCCATATCCCAAGACAAAAACCGGAAAAGTGGTTTTAGCGGAAGGAGGCAGGAATCTCGAGTTGAGTTTATAGAGTCGATTAGTTAGAACTCAGAGGCTTTCCTGCGACTAGCCTTGCCCGGTGCTCTGTGTATCGGATTAGCTAGAATTGGTTCTTCGAATGTACCGATCAAGTAGTATGAGTTTCAGGACGGGACGGAATTTCTGTCTGAAGTCGGCTTTGATTCGCTCCGCGCAGATTGGTTAATGAGCTCTCTCTGAAAGAAATTTTGCATCAAAAAGAGTTTCGAAGTGGAAGGACAGAGAGACTAGCGGACCTAAGATCAGACCCGCTGACTCAGACGAGCCTGACAAGACAGGGAAAACAAAAGGCTATGCAATAGAGTTCAAAAATAAATGGTTTATGTTTAAACCAATCAAATCAAGGGTATGGTATTTATACGCCGGAAGTTATAGCAGTGACCTGTGACGAGAGGAGCTAATTACTAGAACGAGAGCAGGCTGGCTTACAGGGGCGATGGACGAGGGCAGAGTAGTTTCCACAGAATCAAAAGGCTCTTCCTGAGTTCTCGATTACTTGCCCGACCAGACGAGATATTAGTTGAATGACCAAAGCAGAAGAAGGCATAGTGATCACTGACCCGGATTTAATTTCCTAGCTTAAAAAAGAGAGGCGCATAAGCACTCGTAACTGAGAATGATATAACATAAGCACGAGTTCATCCATTATATATAAATATAAATGTTGGTTGAGCCCTCTCCAATGCTCCTGTTTAGCCTGTTCTGATCTTCCTCAACGGTTGAGGAAGGTTGTTTTTGGCAACGACGCTTTTGCTTTTAGTCTTGTCTGAAAGTCCAAAGGCACGTCAACATGAACTGAACCTGACTTTCGAAAGGATTGATTTACGACTTTTAGCTACTTGTCCGAAAGCAGAAAGGCTACCAATTAGCAAACCAACTCATTCAATCGCAAGTCAAAGGCCCTAAGGGGCCTTGCACAAGGAGGAGGAGGAAGATCATATTTTATTTCTCTTAAGGAATTGGTGGGCCCGAACAAGGTACGCACTCCATTGCGTAATGCAACTGAAAACAAGGCCAAGAAAAGCAATGTCAGCAAACCAACCAAAGAGAAACAGTTGGAACTCCGTACTGATGAGCTGTCTCTAGCTCAAGAAAACCTAGTGGTAGTTCCTGTCCTGAAACGAAGGATGCGAAGAAAGTACTGCCGCCTGTCATCATGCTCAATCAGTAAGAAGTTGGCTTCACCTCCGGGGACCAGTCCAGCCTGTTCTGTTAAGGGAGAGGACTCTGTGGGCGGAAGCTACTCTGTTATCTTGCTTTCCTCATTCGCATGAGAGACAGACACATTGTGCACTCAAGATGATGAATGCCACAAGAGAGATAGAAGAAAGAAGATCTGTCTCGATTCTATCTCTATCTTTCGACATCTCATCTCTATAAAACGATAATAGTGGGTGGAGAATCCTTGTGTATTCTACTGGTATAGAATCTTTGTGTATTACTAGGAAGGCGGGCTACTTCCGTCTAGCGGTCATGGGAAAGCCAATGTATATAATAAGTAAATACTGGGTCGGTCGAGACTCTTTCTTAGGGCTTTCAAGCTGAAGTGTGATAGTAGTTTCATAGGCGGGAGGATCAATTGAGAATAGAATTCTAGGTAGCTCGCCAGTATCCGTATCCGTCCCTGCTGTCCAAGGCAGGTGAAGGAGAAAGTTATTTTAGAACGAGTTCTAGTATGTAGCTCAAGTCTCGTCAACCATTCCATTCCCGACCTCATCCAGTCAAGATAGATAGGACTGGTACTGGTCAATTCAATGTGAAAGGAAAGGGAGCAAGGCACTATAAGGAAGTGGGTCTTCTATTGAATAAGTTCAGTCTCGTAGGCCTGCGAAAGATCTCAACGATAGAAAGTTGGCGAATACAATTACAGCAGTGAAAGCCTCTCAACAATTACTTACTTCTATAGATGGTTGGAAGTCAGTCGCTTTTAAGACTAGATTCCCTGTTGCACATGTCTGACTTGAGCTTTTCCGATTCTATTCCTATTTCCTGTTCCTGCTCGACTCGAGAGGATCAAACAGAAGACAGCGCCATGTTAATGCCATCGCAAGACAAAGAAGCTGCGATCACAACATGAAGAAGTTGCGATCACAACACAAAGAAGCAAAAAAGAGGGTCTTTCATCACTTTTCTCATATTTCGCCGGTAAAATAGACTAGTAAAATGAAAGTGGAGATTGAACGCTAGAAGGCGCAGATAGGAACTGCGAGCACGGATTCTAATCAGAAGGCGAGCGAGCTGTGTTCACTTAAAGCTTCACTTCAGGTTTTGTAGTGGGAAATGCTCCAAGGAAAGAGATTTGAAGACGTAGCGCAGTCTGTAATGAGAGCGGGATGGGGACGGAAAGGGTTCCCCCTCTCCTGTAGTAGCGAACCAGTAAATTTGGAATTTAAGAAACCGTAGGCCCAACGACAAGTCCTCAGCAAACATAAAGACGTGAACGACCAACGGTAAGAGCGAGTGAACTAGTCAAGAACTCAAATCCGTAATGCGCTTAAGGCATTGATAATCCAAGTCTTAAGTGCGACCCACTCAATGGATCATCTCGGGCAATGTTCTAATATATGGTTCTCATTTTCGAACAAAAAATACCTTAGAAAGAGCTCACTTCAGCAAGATTCCAAGCTCCAGTGTGCCTGTTCCTGCGCCTGAATCCGATGCAGATGAACTTGTATTGTAAAAGGGAAGGAAATCAAATGCTCAATCTGGGTCACCTCTATCCGTATCCGTCCTGGGGTACAAAAACGCCCTCATCTCTTTGCGAGGACATAACTTAATAAGAAATCGAAAAGCTAGGACCAAACTCTTGATTAGGGATCATCATCCGCTTTTAAGCTCGACAACGGCAGAATCCGTATTGGAAACCTTTCCCATAGAAAGGAGAAGTTCTCCAAAAAAAAGTATTCCCAAGGTGCACACTCAATGCCAGGTTTCAAGCAGACAAACGATAGGAAGCACTTTAACTTAAGAAGAACGAGTCTAACAGCCAATATGGGTTTTTGGTCCTTTGATCACATCTCCCAGGGGAAAGAGAAGGGAAATCCACTTTATGCCCCAAAGACGGTGTTGTGGTACTTGGATCACATCTCAATGTCTCAATAAAGGGGAAATAGACTAACAGCCCCGGCCTAAGGAGAAAAGAAAAGAAGTTGACTGGCCTGGCATTTAGATAGACGAATTCGCTCCTAGCTCGTCGTAGGTGGACAACCCTGAAACCATTCCACGAGACAGAACCATTCCTTGAATCGGGCAATGGAACAAGTTCACCCCAGAAGAAGAAAGGAATGTAATCAAATAGGCCCTATCCGAGTAAAAGCACGGACGGGACTATAGGCAGAAGCTGGTAGTTTAACCTATCCTAGTAGAAAGCGCCACCGTGGCCTTCTTTCTTCACCGCGGATGCGACCACTGAACGAAATCACTGGAAGGACCCCCATGACTACGGTTTGCCCGGAACCTACTGAGACCGGATCATGAGCTACTAGAGTTCGAAACGAAAAGCATGTCTTTAACAGCGCCTAGAAGAATGCTGATCAAATGCATTTCCTTTTCTTACCCACACACCAAACAAGATCGAAAAGAATGTCGTTCCTGGGCCTATAAGACTGCTGATTTTATTTCTGCTCTTCTCTGTTTACGGGGAATTTGATAGGATAGAGATCGGTCTTATAAGATTGCCTTTAGCCACCCCATCCTGACTCTAGCTAGCCTAATTGAAAGTGGAGCAAAAAGGACGATTTATCCCCACGGTGCGGTGCGGTAGACTGCTCCATTGATAAGAACTGCCTTCCTCCGATGTGATTCTAGAGGATGAACTTGCGTTGGAATTCTCAATTTTTTAATAAAATATAGAGAAAGAATCTCCGCTCCGTCTTTGATTCCGTAGAGAACCGTCTTTTCTTTGTCTCTCCGCTCGAGTAGGTGCTTTGGTTGACTTTCCTTTGCACTCAACCTACCCGCATCCCGCCTCGCCGACGTTCTGCTCTGCGAGCCTAATGTCGATAGTGAATGCTTCCACTGCCTGATTAGCCCCAACGTGTGGACAAGAGACTCTGGGAAGGGGAGAGTGAGTGACTTCACTTTACATCTCCCGATAGGCCTTAAGGTGAATAAAGATCAATAAAGGTATCATGACTTTTAAACTACTCACCAGGCTCTGTATCTTTCACAATGGCTGCTTTAGCGGGCTAAAAAAGGGCCAGTTTACTCCTGCCGGGAGAACACACACGCAGAGGTTGGATTTCGAGCGAGACAAGTCACACACAGGTCTATCAATCCAATCCGAAGCCACCAACACGGTATCGGGGCCAACGACTCCCTCCCTGGAAGAAGGTAGTGTCAAACCACTCGATCTTAGGAAGAGGGCAAGATGACAGCTCTGCAAAAAGGTACAAACAGATACACAGGTCTCGCTACCGTTCACGACGCCGTAGAGGGAACTACCTACTTTATGTATTGAATTGAACCTCGACATGTATGAAACCTCGACTTCGTCTTAATGCGTCAAGGGGAGTAAAAGATCAATTAAGGTCACTTCCAGCTCTTCAAGGACTTTCGCCCATTTATAAATTTCGTGCTTGTAACTGCTATATCCTGGGTGTCAAATCCGTCCACTGGCAGTAGTGATCTATATCCTTCTATCTATCCCATTTTCATGGCGTAAAAGAAAAGAATATAGCCAGTTTCTCCTTCATCAAAATAGGCCGTTTATCTGTCCTCTCCTCTTCGTAACTTCGTCAATGGAGGATAGCTCTTTCCTAGTGATAATCTATTCTTAACACTAACGGTTTCCTCCAAGTTGCCCCATCCTGTGTCTTTCAGAATAGCCTGCTTGAGGGGCCTGAAAAGCCACCCGCTAACTTGGTTGATGCGGAATCCAATGCCGGTGATTTCAGGGAGTTAGATCGCATTTTCTTCAACGGAATAGAAGAGAAGATGGAATCAAGGTCAATATCAACCAAAGGGAGTTGAATGTATCCTTTATTGACTCTTCTGACACCTGAAGGTACACACCAGAGAGAGAAAAGGTGCATTTCAACTCCCCCACTCTCAACTCCCTCACTATCAATTGTCCACTTTCCATTATCCAGGTCCATCTCCATTATCAGGGACAAATGGGGTATATAGAAGTTAAAATAGCTTTTTATGCTGAGGTGGATTGAACCTCTCTCAAAGATGAACCCAAAGAGAGCTCTAACGCACTACTATAATATGTTAATAATCGAGCGCATCCCTTAGGACGAGCAGCCCTTGAGTGGGAAACTCCAAGCTCTGTCATCTTCGCATTCGTCTAGAAAACATCTTCTTGCTCATCAAGATTGAACCAATGATAAGCTTTGAAGATCTACAACGGAGAGTGCTCCATTTGGTTCATGCAATATGAAATTCCGTGGGAATGATTGTCAATACTAGACAGGCTCTTTGATCGAATGGGTGATATAGCTTAGTATAAACAAATCAAAGCTATTCGTCTAGTCTACTCCAAGCGTAGCCTAAGCAGTAGAGGAGAGGGATCACCAACAGTATGGCAAGGGGTGAGAGCCCGATGAAAGGCTCAAAGTCTCCCTGCAGATAAAAAGATTGAAAGATTGGTAGTGGAGTTTGAATCTCAGTAGTGTTTATCGAAGAAGTCCCGTTAAAGGACCCTCCCTTTGATCCCGATTCGAGATGAAGAATCATCCTCTATCTATAGACATTAACAGAATGCGTTCCCTGTAGACGTTCGAGAAGACTGTCGAACCCCCTGGGGAACTACTTGTTGATCCGCCCCTCTCCCATTGTCCAAGATTCCCAGGTGTTGAAAGCACATCCAGCATTTGAATAGGGTTGAAGATATCCCCTATAGAGACTGAGGCATAGAGACTGAAGCATAGGGCCTTAAGCAACCTTTCGGAAAAGAAGATGTATCAAGGTAGACTGAAACTACAGATATTGAATGAAAGGCTCCGGGTACATTGTGAATAGGCGCAGTTTGACTATTCATTCGGGGAAGACGCGTATAGCACCGGTCAGAAGATCAAAGAGGACTCACCCCCAGAAGGCGAAGTCGCAGGTTCATAAATAGGTGTATTACATAGATCCCTTCTTTCACTTAAAAGAAAGAAAGAACATTAGCCCAGCCGGCGGATAGGCAAAAATACCGGGCATCTTAGATTGAATCTTAGATCTTTTTCGGGATGGAAGATGGGAGGTCTAGCTGGGTCTCTCTCCATAGCCTA